ATGGAGTTCCCCGGAGAATGAACTCCGGGAAGGTAGAGTAGAAATTAGTATTAGTATAATAAAATATGATAAAGTGATAAAGTCGTCAAAATGAGCGAATGCGTTCAATAAAAAAAAAAGATTTCTTCTTCTTCCCCGATTCTTTTTTTTTTTTTTTGTCTTACGACACGACAATCAAATCTGGATTCTCCGATTTTTCGAACAAAACATCAATCGGCGTTTGAGTTCGGATTGGAATTTTGATTCAATTGAAGAGTAAGCCTATTTATTTCTGGTTCTAAGACCAGTAGTTCTAGCGGTCGACTCAGTTCTTTCAAATTGTTTCTCGTTATTAAGAAAAGGTAACAAAGATAAAATACGGGCTTGTTTTATAGCAATAGTAATTAATCGTTGTTGTTTTAAGGTCAATCTATTCACTCGTCTCGATAATATTTTCCCTTGTTCACTAATAAATCGACTAATTAAACTCATGTTTCTATAATCAATTCGATCCCCCGATTGGATCGGGGGCAAACGCCTACGAAAAGATCGCTTGGATTTAAGAAAAGGTCGCTTGGATTTATCCATGGTTTGTTTATTCCTTATCCCGAAAATCCTATTTCGGTCAAATCACAATCACAAATGAATTAAGAAATAGGATTTGGTTTGTTTATATATAGATTTGTTTCTATTTAAACATATGTTATATATATAATATGTCATTTTTCCTGTTCCTTGGAAGGGTGACACACAGGCACTCGGTTCGATCTATTTCTTTATCTCCCCATGAATCGTATGTTTGTAACAATAAGGACAGAATTTTCTCAATTCCAATCGACTAGGTGTATTGTGTCGATTCTTTTGAGTAATATATCTGGAAACGCCCGTTGATTCTTTATTAACACCGTTTCGGACACAATTGGTACATTCCAAAATAACCGTTACTCGGACATCTTTACTTTTGGCCATGAACCTCCTTTGGGTTTTTGATTCACTCAACTCTTCTATTTTTTCGATCCGAAGCGAAGAAGAAAGGAACGAAAAAAAAAAAAGAAGTTGCTAACTCGAAATCCAATTCAAATTAATTATGAAAGATTTCGTTGCAACGAATAGTAAATAAAAATAATAAGTAATACAATGATTTCTAACTCTATTTAGAATTGCAGTACAGTATTTTATTTAAGTATCTTGTATGATACTGTTACCCTAGACCCACATTTCCATTTTCGTTCTCACTCTATTATTAATTATTAAGTTAATTCGAGCCTGAACCCGAGTTTCGCTGAGGTTGAATCCACTTTTATTCTTTCTCTTTCCTACCTTTCTAAAAAAAGAAAAAAGAGAGGGAGAGTAATTAGTCACAGATATTTGATTGTATCTCTAATCTTCTTCAACCCTTCCCATGTCAATAACTAGAATGAAAAAAAAGGGAATGTCAACGCATCCGGGAAGAAACGATTAATCTCTATCAATAGACCTGCTAAAGACCCGAACCATAGAGTACTTAGTACCGGTGCCACGGAGAGATATGTTTTTAGATCTCGCATTGAAAATTCTCCTTCTTTATTGTAATACATAATGGTAATACATATATGATCAGATGCATATGTAGTTAAGGACTACTTGTATTTGTACGCGGAATCCCTAATTCAAATTGAAATGTACAATGATTCGGCGGATAAAATTTTGTTTCCTTTTCTTATTTATTAAAAGAGAAAAATACGTCCCTTTCTTCCTGAGCATTCCCGAAAACTATTCATTTTTTTTTTTTTACGGTGGATTTCATATTTCATATGTATATAAATCTTTTATTATTATTATATGTTATATGATATGAGACCAAAAAAAAAAAAGAAGAAATGACAAGATAAGTTGTGTATATTAATGGAAGAAATAACGATATGGAAAACAAGACAGGGATTCTTTACAATGACACTGTAGACCAATTGAAAGGGATGTAGCGCAGCTTGGTAGCGCGTTTGTTTTGGGTACAAAATGTCACGGGTTCAAATCCTGTCATCCCTACCTATTACTTCTCCTCTGAGCAGTAACGAGGGATCAATTGAGATCGATTAAATTGGACATACATAATCTTTCATTTTATGATACTATATATGTATGATAGTATATGCATGCAAGATGTATGGGGGTTACAAAAAGAATCACAGTCTTCTCTATTGTGATAAGAAAGCGCTCTTAGTTCAGTTCGGTAGAACGTGGGTCTCCAAAACCCGATGTCGTAGGTTCAAATCCTACAGAGCGTGATTCCGTTCTTGTTAGGTCAAATTCAGATTGCTGTTCAAGTTAGTGAAGTTATTTCAGTGTAATTTGACCTCCTGTGGATTAAAGAAAAGAAAAGAGGAGGTCAATCAAAAAAAGAGATGTTAATTAATCAAAGGTCCAACTGATCACCACGTCTGTATTGTAAATATGCAGTTACGAATAATCCAGCCAAAGTAATAGGAATTAAACCTAACACGATTCCAAATAGAAAAACTTCAATCATTTCAATTTGTTTGAA